AGCGAAAAATGCCATTGCCAAAAAGTGACAAGGAAACATTTCCATTTATTCATGAAAAGAGACGTCCCTTTTGAAGCCAGAATGGCTTTTCTTTGATACCTAACATAATGCATGCAAGGTTCCTTGACCAACCATAGGTTCGCTTGAAAATCCTTAACCTTAACAACGACATTGACAAGATGTTCTATTTTTCCATAGAAATAGATTCGTTCAAGAAGAACTCGAGAAGATGTTGATCGTAAACGAGAAGATTGGTTACGTAGAAAGAAGAAAATAGATTCGTATTCACATACATGAGAATTATATAAGAATAAGAATAATCTTTGATTTCTTTTTGAATTTGAAAAAGAAGAACTTGCTTTTTTTGGAATAAAAACACTATTCGAATTACAATACTCGTTGAGCAAGAATCGTATTAAATGCAAAGAAGAGGCATCTTTTACCCAGTAGCGAAGAGTTTGAACCAAGATTTCCCCATGGACAGGGTTGGGTATTAGTATATCTAACAAAAAATTTAAATGTGAAAAACTGTCCTCTAAAAAGGGAAATATTGAATGAATTGATCGTAAATTCTGAGATTTTACTATCTTTTTTTTTTTTCCTTCTCGAGAAGATATTAATCGTAGAAAAAATGGAATTTCTACAATAAATGCAAACCCCTCTGATATGAGTTGAGAATAAAAATTATTGTTGTGCCCCAAAAATTTATTTTTGGTAGAATCATTAAGAAAAATAATAAAAGGATTCTGTTGATACATTCGAGTAATTACCCGTTTCACAATCAGTAAACTGGATTTCTTTTCATACCCCGTTTTTTCCGATAAAATGGATCTACTGAAACTACGATCATGAGCAAACGCATAAATATACTCCTGAAAGATAAGTGGATATAGGAAATTGTGTTGTTGAGATCTCTTGAGCTGTAAATATCTTTGGATTTCCTCCATTTGAAATTCGATTTGAATCAAAGTATAGAAGATTTTGGGGGTTATCAAATGATACATAGTGCGATACAGTCAAAACAAGGTATTTTCGTAAGAATAGATACCTCGGAGACAGGTAAACTTAGCAACAGATTCTCTTCCCTCTCTTTTTTTCCATTTTAGTGAATTTGTCTATGTTATAGGATAAGAAGATGGTTAGAAATCTTTTATTTTTTAAACCTAATCGCTCTTTTGATTTCGGAAAAAAACTTTCTTTATCAATATACTGTTTCTTTTACACACGCATCTCCATCTCATATATAGAGATGGCAATAGTTAGGATTCATTAAAAAAAAATATAGAATCCACCCGTGGGGGAGAAGTACTTCCCGGATCAGGAACTAATCTATTTTTAACGTCTAATTAGATCGGGAAATTATTCAAATTAAGAACAGAAGCTGGTTGCTTTTTCTTTCTGATAATTAATTCAAGCAATATGGCCTTATCCATTTATTCATTTGACCCAACTTTATTTTGTTCCATTCCAACAATTTGAACGGGGTTTTGTACCGATCCGATAAGAATGAAATACCCTCAGAACTCTCCATTAATACGACATGCTTTTTTTTCCATTCATTCCCTTTTGGGGATCAGTCGTGGTCTTCCAAACTTTACCAGTGGTAGGGACGAATTCCTCACTTCATCCAAATGTGTAAAAGATTCTAGCCGCACTTAAAAGCCGAGTACTCTACCGTTGAGTTAGCAACCCGAACGAAATATAAATCAAACAAAATTTCAACAAGGGGTGTATAGATAGACAATCAATTAAATTGAAACAAAGAGATTATACGAGCTAATCAAACCATTGAACTAAGAAAAAAAAGAAATTTTATAATGGATTCAAAACATAAAAATGAATTTATTAGATGAAAATACAAGAAATTATCAGATAAAAGAAAAATATATATACAGAATTCTAAAAATTAATAGAGCACCTCTTATGTTATCTACTTTTTTCAATCAAAAAAGTTAAGAAAGCATCATTTAAATTTGAATTAAGGTAAAGTAAAAAATAAAACCTACGGGACGGAAATAAATAGACCCCCTTCACTTATCAAGATGAATTATATTTCTTCGATACACTGTTGTCAATATAAATGTTGAGAAAAGAAGACAGTGGAAAAAACAAAAGAAATTGCATTGAAATATTTTTTTAATTCTTTGAATTGCAATTTAACAATGCAATAATATTCAAAATTGTCTTGGATTCGCCCTACATATCTAATCTAGATATAAAAAGATATTTTCGATTTATATTATATTTATATTATAATATAAATTAAATGGAAAAATAAAAAAAAAGGGGGGGGAAATCAAACAACAAGTAGAGAAAAATTCTACAAATTTCTAGACAAGTTGCTACCCCCCTCGGTATTTCTTTAATTGAATTTTGTTTGATTAGACGGAAGTTCGTTAAAAACTTCCGCTTTCTTTAAAAGATTCTGAACAGTTCCTGTGGGTTGAGCACCTTTTTTAAGGAAATCTACAATAGCAGGAACATTTAAATAAGTTTGATTCTTCATTGGATCATAAAACCCCACCTTTCTAAGATCTTTTCCTTCTCTTCGAGATCGAACATCAATTGCAACGATTCGATAGACGGCTCATTGGGATAGATGTAACTGAACAATACCCCCCCTAGAACCGTATAGGAAGTTTTCTCCTCGTACGGCTCGAGAAAAAATGATTTGATTCGAAGTTTTGTCTATGTATGCAATTCTAATAAATTAAATGACACTAAATGACAAAAAGGTGTATAAAATCAATTAGACTACGATTTGAGTCTTTTTTTTCCTTCCTAACCTAAAAATGAAAGAAAGAAACCATTCGTACTCATAACTCAAGTTGGATAACTCTCAAATATCTCGAATGAATATCTTTAGTGAATTTCATTTATTGAGTGGTCTTTACCCCCTTTTGTTTGTCTCGTTTAAAATTCTATTTGGATTCTTTAGTCTGATCCAGTTTTTGAGACTATCAAAACAATTATATTATTATATATTAGTATTAAAGGGTCTTTCCTTGTTCTTGGATCCTTTATCCTTATTTTAAATCATTAGGTTTAGACATTACTTCGGTGCTTCTTAATCCTTTCAAAATGGCAGCAACATGCCCTTTATTTATTTCGTTCTAGCAAAGAATCCTATGACAGTTGATTCCCGCGTAATACACTTTGAATCGAAAAAGTTTAATCAATTCCAATAAGTTTTCTTTTGAATTGGAAACTTCCTTGAATTGGATCCTTCCAAATTTGTATATATAGAAGAAGATACATTTACGAAGTTGTTCCAATTGATTGATTCTCATTAACCCTAGATCCTTGTCCCCGAGAAATGAATTAATCCTTTCTACTCGAGCTCCACCGTCCACTATTTACAACCCAACAAAAAACGAAGGGTTCGAGTGTATGTAATAGAACAAACAATGTCGAGAAAAGAGCACTTTCATTTATAGATAAATCAAAAGTGGTGGATGTAAAAATCCACAATGGATCGTGTCCTTCAAGTCGCACGTTGCTTTCTACCACATCGTTTCAAACGAAGTTTTACCATAACATTCCTCTAATTTCGAACCGGTATGGAATTGATTCCATGATGGAATCATGAATAGTCATCAGTTCAGTTGTACATAGACATCGTAATCTAGACTTTTTCTTCTATAATATGATATATGTAGGTAGAATTATTTCTCTGAAAAAGTATTACCGACGACATTTTTAACATACAGAAATAATTTTTCTATATATAATAGAAAAAAAATAGAAATATATAAATATATAAATAGAAATATAAAAACGAATAACGTTTTGAATCCGCATCTTCAAGTGTATAGGATAGATTAAACTAGTTCCTACTTTTCGAGTACCAAAAGTTCAATTTACAAGGAATCATTAAAAATTTTTATTAAAAAAGAATTGAAATTGAAAAAATTTAAGTTCCCTTAGATTTAAGGGATCGCAAATTTTTTTCACAAAAACGAAAAAATTATTGTCATTGAAATAGAACGATACATACCATATAAGCTAAAACTATATAAGCTAAAAATTTCCTCATTTTATATGTATTTTGTTATTTTGTTTAATATGGGGTTGAGTAATATTTCAATAATAGAATTTTGTCATAAAGCGAATAGAAAGAGATAAGATAAGTCACTCCTGGCTTAATCATTACATATATTTCCAATTTTTCATTCGAGCCAAACACAAAATACCTAAAAAAATGAGATGCGATTCAAAGAAAAGACATTTGTTCCATAAACCTATTTCTAGAAACCTTTTTTATATGATATAGAACTTGATCATTTATTAATGAGATTCCAACATAGATAGTAAAATTAATACTGATTAACTCCTATACCCCCCCCTCTTCTAGGTTTTTTATGGAAAAAATGGAGCAGAAAAAAATGGATATGCTCTGGGACGGAAGGATTCGAACCTCCGAATAGCGGGACCAAAACCCGTTGCCTTACCACTTGGCCACGCCCCATTTCAATTTCTAATCTACACTAAGAAACAATAATATTGGTATTAGTTCTTTGTCAACTACAGTCCAAATATCTCTATATCTTATAGAATAGATGGGTACTAGGATTTTGATACATATAGATATATAATTCAACTTAATTTATTGATCATTACATAGAATTCAATTAAGATATTGTATGAAAGTATGATTTCTTCTATTCTCCTTTGAGAGTTGGAAGATTTTTGATTGGGTAGGTTCAAAGAAAAAGAAAGATTTTTTGTCTACCTTACTTACTTTCTTCCTTTTTCCTTATATCTTATATAAAAAACTCAATCAAAATGAAATTATCTACAAGAACAAAATGTCTGTTATGCTTAATATTGTTAGTTTGATCTGTATTTGTATTAATTCTGCCCTTTATTCGAGTAGTTTTTTCTTGGGCAAATTGCCCGAAGCCTATGCTTTTTTGAATCCAATCGTAGATATTATGCCAGTCATACCGCTGTTTTTTTTTCTCTTAGCTTTTGTTTGGCAAGCTGCTGTAAGTTTTCGA